ACTTGTTTTTGGTAAGAGATGTACATTACTATATGTAAATTCGGGTGCATGGGACACATCAGTACTCCAGTGCATTTCGCCCTCTGAGTCAGAATAAATATATTTTCTAACCCTCTCTTTAAAATGAAAAGTGTATGTTCCTTCGCGAATCTCAGCAATCACTTGTTCTGATTCCACATATTGATCATTTTGAACTAAAAGAAAACTTTTTGGTGGAATAGTCACGCTATGTATAATATCTTCGCTCTCAATAATTACAGACAAGTCTATATAACATAGAAAGGCAGGATGCCCATGACGTGTACGTGTAGGATGAACCAAATCCTCGTTGAATTTGATTTTTCCATTATAAGGGGCTCGTACATGTTCGGCAGTACCGCCTGTAAATACTCCGCCGGTATGAAAAGTTCTTAATGTTAGTTGAGTCCCCGGTTCGCCAATAGATTGACCCGCGATAATACCTACAGCTTCCCCCAATTCAACTAGGTCACCATGAGTGGGACTCCGACCATAACATAATCGACAGATCCAAGATGTACTCCGACAAGTAAAAGGAGTTCGAATAGATATTGATTGTGTTCCAAAGGTTATTAATCGATTGATAAGTCCAATCCCAAGATCTTGATTTCGAAAGGCGACACATCGGGAACCTATATATATATCGTCTGCTAAAACACGACCAATTAATGTTTGGATAAAAATTCTTTCTGACATCATCCGATTTTTATTTTGAGGACTCACCGAAATCCCTCGGATAGTGCCACAATCTGTTCTACGTACAACAATATGTTGAACTACTTCAACAAGTCGACGCGTAAGATATCCAGCATCTGATGTGCGTACAGCAGTATCTACAACCCCTTTACGGGCTCCATAGCAAGAAATTATATATTCGGTTAAAGACAGTCCTTCGCGTAAATTGCTTTGAATAGGTAAATCAATCATTTGTCCTTGGGGATCCGACATTAATCCTCTCATACCTACTAATTGATGGACTTGAGATGCATTTCCCCTAGCTCCCGAAAAAGACATCATATGGACTGGATTCAAGGGGTCCGTCATCCTAAAATTAGGATTCATTTCTTGTCGCAAATATTCACTTGTAGCATACCATATCTCAATAGATTGGCGTAATTTTTCTACCGCATGTACATTCCCATAATGATGGTGTTTTTCCAAAATCAAACTTTGTTGTTCAGCATCTTGGACAAGCCAGCTCTTAGAAGGTATCGTTAAAAGATCATCAATTCCTAATGAAATGGATGTAGCAGTGGCTTGTTGGAAACCCAGAGTCTTTACTTGATCGAGGATGTGTGATGTATATGCCATCCCGAAGTGATCTATTAATCGGCTAATAAGTCGTTTAATAGCAGTTCCATCTATCACTTTATTGTGAAATACCAGATTGGCCCGTTCCGCCATAAGTACCTCCATATTCTGCTGAATGGGATTCGACAATGAGTTTGAGTCAATGATTACAAAACTTCCTTTTCTCGATCTTGATTTGCGTAGACTTTTCGGTCAGGAACTATGGTCCGAGTTGAATCGGAGAGGTCCTACTTCACGCGGGTGTCCTAGAATTACTTTTTTTAATACCATATTATTAGGTATCATATGAGCAAGCTTGAGAAAAACCTTGTATAGCTTCCTCGATTTCTCGATAAAAAGAAATATGACCAACTGTGGTTCGAATATATATATAAAAAGTTTCTTTTTTTACACTTCTTACTATTAGATAGTGTGCATAAATCTCATGATAGTTACCAAAAGATTCATAATGAACTTCGATAGGAACTTCTCTTGAAGCAATAACACGTTGATCTAATTGCCACCGAAGCCACACCGGACTATCTAAATTTATTCTTTTCTGCCGATAAGCTCCAATTGCATCATAGGAATTGCAAAAAAAGGGTTCTTTCGTATACTTATAGTTTGTTTCGTAAATTGTTTCATTTTGATAGTTTTTTCGATTACATGGATTATATCTGTTTGCACAAATACCTCGACGAGTGCCGCTAGTTAATACATAGAGTCCAATAAGCATATCTTGAGTTGGTACAGAAATGGGATCTCCAATAGCTGGAGATAAGAGATTCATATGAGAAAACATAAGTAAACGAGCCTCTGCTTGAGCCTCTAAAGATAAAGGCACATGAACAGCCATTTGATCCCCATCAAAGTCTGCATTGAACCCCTTACAAACTAATGGGTGTAAACAAATAGTGCGTCCTTCCACTAAAATTGGTTGGAATGACTGTATTCCTAATCTATGTAGAGTAGGTGCTCTATTCAGTAATACAGGATGCCCCTGCATAACTTCTTGAAGGATTTCCCAGACAATCGGTTTTTTTTCACGAATTTGACTCTTAGCAACTCCTATGTTCGAGGCCAGATGTTGTCTAATTAGACCACGAATTACAAATGTCTGGAAGAGCTCTATTGCTATTTCGCGCGGCAATCCACAGCGATGTAATGAAAGTGAAGGTCCAACGACAATCAC